GTCTTTGTAGCTTACACAAAGCATGGCACTGAAGATGCCAAGATGGTTGCTTCACATGCACCCAAAGACAAAAGACTTAGTCCCAACCTTACTGTTGGTTGTTGCTAGACATATACATGCGAGTATCCGCGCTCCAGTGCGTATGCCCTAGGTACCCTAATTTTAGGTCGATAGGAGCGGGCATCAGGCACACACAACCCCAATCGTAGCCCAAGACGCCTAGCAATTGCCACACCCCCACGGGCATTCAGCAGTAGTTAACATTAAGCAATGAGTGTAAACTTGACTTAGTCATAGCAATCTAAGGGCCGGTAAATCCTGTGCCAGCCACCGCGGTTATACAGGAGGCCCAAACTAACTTTATAACGGCGTAAAGAGTGGTCACATGCTATCCAAGTAACTAAGATTAAAAAGCAACTGAGTTGTCACAAGCCAAAGATGCGTACAAGGCCGCTATTCAAAGAAAATCTTAGACCAACGATTAATTGAAGCCACGAAAGCCAGGGCCCAAACTGGGATTAGATACCCCACTATGCCTGGCCCTAAATCTTGATGCTTGATCTAACCGGAGCATCCGCCTGAGAACTACGAGCACAAACGCTTAAAACTCTAAGGACTTGGCGGTGCTCCAAACCCACCTAGAGGAGCCTGTTCTGTAATCGATGATCCACGATATACCTAACCATTCCTTGCTCAAAACAGCCTATATACCGCCGTCTCCAGCCCACCCACCATGAAGGACCAACAGTGGACGCAATAGCCGTGAAGCGCTAATAAGACAGGTCAAGGTATAGCCCATGGAATGGGAGCAATGGGCTACATTTTCTAAGATAGAACATAACGGCAAAGGCGCATGAAACTGTTCCTAGAAGGAGGATTTAGCAGTAAAGTGGGATCAGCAAGCCCTCTTTAAGCCGGCTCTGGAGCACGTACATACCGCCCGTCACCCTCCTCAAAAGCGACCCCCCAACCCATAAATAATAAGAGTTTCAGCCAAAGAGGAGGTAAGTCGTAACAAGGTAAGTGTACCGGAAGGTGCACTTAGAAAACCAAGACGTAGCTTTAATGAAAGCATTCAGCTTACGCCTGAAAGATATCTGCTCGCACCAGGTCGTCTTGACGCCAAACTCTAGCTCAATATACATGACATAGAATAACAAAGCTATTAATTAACACTAACCAAAGCATTTACTAGTCCCAGTATAGGCGATAGAAAAGACACCATTGGAGCGATAGAGATCACGTACCGTAAGGGAAAGATGAAATAGCAGTGAAAAACCCTAAGCCAAAAACAGCAAAGATAAACCCTTGTACCTTTTGCATCATGGTCTAGCAAGAAAAACCAAGCAAAATGAATTTAAGTTTGCCACCCCGAAACCCAAGCGAGCTACTTACGAGCAGCTACCGTGAGCGAACCCGTCTCTGTTGCAAAAGAGTGGGATGACTTGTCAGTAGAGGTGAAAAGCCAATCGAGCTGGGTGATAGCTGGTTGCCTGTGAAACGAATTTAAGTTCACTCTTAATTCTTCTCCAAGGAAACCCAGAACCCCAATGAAGCGAATTAAGGGCTATTTAAAGGAGGTACAGCTCCTTTAAAAAAGAATACAATCTCCACGAGCGGATAAATAATCACACCATAAAATTACTGTGGGCCCTCAAGCAGCCATCAACAAAGAGTGCGTTAAAGCTCAGCACCCAAAAATATAAAAATATTATGACTCCCTCCCCATTAACAGGCTAACCTATAACCAGATAGGAGAATTAATGCTAGAATGAGTAACCAGGGTTCTCCCTCTTCGACGCAAGCTTACATCCGTACATTATTAACAAACACCCATTATACGACTAATCAAACAAGCAGAGTATTAATCATTTTGTTAACCCGACATAGGAGCGTCATCTAAGAAAGATTAAAACCTGTAAAAGGAACTAGGCAAACCCAGGGCCCGACTGTTTACCAAAAACATAGCCTTCAGCAAACCAATGGACAAGTATTGAAGGTGATGCCTGCCCGGTGACTTAGTTTAACGGCCGCGGTATCCTAACCGTGCAAAGGTAGCACAATCAATTGTCCCGTAAATCGGGACGAGTATGAATGGCTAAACGAGGTTCTAACTGTCTCTTACAGGCAATCGGTGAAATTGATCTCCCTGTACAAAAGCAGGGATAAATCCATAAGACGAGAAGACCCTGTGGAACTTTAAAAACAGCAGCCACTCCCAAATAACATACAAACCCACTTGGGCTCACTCACCATACGGGCCACTGGCTGGCATTTTTTCGGTTGGGGCGACCTTGGAGCAAAACAAAACCTCCAAACTTTAGACCATGCATCTAGACTAAGAGCGACTCCTCGACGTGCTAATAGCAACCAGATCCAATATAATTGATCAATGGACCAAGCTACCCCAGGGATAACAGCGCAATCTCCTCCAAGAGTCCATATCGACGGGGAGGTTTACGACCTCGATGTTGGATCAGGACATCCTAGTGGTGCAGCCGCTACTAAGGGTTCGTTTGTTCAACGATTAACAGTCCTACGTGATCTGAGTTCAGACCGGAGTAATCCAGGTCGGTTTCTATCTATGACGAGCTCTTCCCCGTACGAAAGGATAGGAAAAGCAAGGCCAATACACCAAGCAAGCCTTCGCCCTAAGTAATGAAGCCAACTAAATTACGAAAGGCTATCACCTCCCCCCACGCCCTAGAAAAGGGCCATTAGCTAGCGTGGCAGAGCTCGGCAAATGCAAAAGGCTTAAGTCCTTTAACTCAGAGGTTCAAATCCTCTCCCTAGCTTTTACCAGACCAATGACCAATCACCCAATGCTAATTAACCTCATCATAGCCCTCTCCTACGCTCTCCCCATCTTGATCGCAGTAGCTTTCCTCACGCTAGTAGAACGTAAAATTCTAAGCTACATGCAAGGACGAAAGGGCCCAAACATTGTTGGCCCATTCGGCCTACTGCAACCTTTAGCTGACGGAGTAAAGCTGTTCATTAAGGAACCAATTCGTCCATCGACATCCTCTCCTATTATGTTTATTACGACCCCCATACTAGCCCTCTTACTAGCAATCTCAATCTGAACCCCACTCCCCTTACCATTCCCTCTCGCAGACCTCAACCTGGGACTGCTCTTCCTATTAGCCATGTCCAGCCTTGCAGTATATTCCATCCTGTGATCAGGATGAGCATCAAACTCAAAATATGCTCTAATCGGTGCTCTACGCGCAGTAGCACAGACTATCTCATATGAGGTCACCCTGGCAATCATCTTATTGTCTATCATCCTTCTAACAGGCAACTATACACTCAGCACCCTCGCAACTGCCCAAGAACCGCTCTACCTAATCTTCTCATGCTGACCCCTAGCAATAATATGATATGTCTCTACACTTGCCGAAACAAACCGCGCCCCGTTCGACCTAACCGAAGGGGAATCCGAACTAGTTTCCGGGTTTAACGTAGAATACGCAGCAGGGCCCTTTGCCCTGTTCTTTCTAGCTGAATACGCCAACATTATAATAATGAACACACTCACTGCCATCCTGTTCTTCAACCCAAGCCTATTCAACCTCCCCCAAGAGCTATTCCCAATCGTCCTGGCTACAAAGGTACTCCTGCTATCCGCAAGCTTCCTATGAGTCCGTGCCTCCTACCCGCGCTTCCGATACGACCAACTCATACACCTTTTATGAAAAAACTTCCTACCCCTAACACTAGCCTTATGTCTATGACATATCAGTATGCCTATCTCTTGTGCAGGGCTCCCCCCGCACCTAAGAACACCAAAGGAAATGTGCCTGAACTCTAAAGGGTCACTTTGATAAAGTGAACATAGAGGTACACCAACCCTCTCATTTCCTGCTCACCTTAGAAAAGCAGGAATTGAACCTGCACTGGAGAGATCAAAACCCTCCATACTCCCTTTATATTATTTTCTAGTAGGGTCAGCTAAACAAGCTATCGGGCCCATACCCCGAAAATGATGGTTCAACTCCTTCCCCTGCTAATGACTCCCCAAGCAAAACTAATCTTCACAATAAGCCTGCTTCTAGGAACCACCCTCACAATCTCAAGCAACCATTGAATTACGGCCTGGGCCGGTCTCGAAATTAACACCCTAGCTATCCTCCCCTTAATCTCTAAATCCCACCATCCTCGAGCCATTGAAGCCGCAACTAAGTACTTCCTAACTCAAGCAGCTGCTTCAGCCTTGGTCCTATTCTCCAGTATAACTAACGCATGGCATACCGGACAATGAGACATCACCCAACTAACCCACCCGACATCGTGCCTAATCCTAACCTCAGCCATCGCAATCAAACTAGGACTGGTCCCATTCCACTTTTGATTCCCTGAGGTAATGCAAGGCTCCCCGCTCACTACCGGACTCCTCTTATCCACGATCATAAAACTACCACCAATCTCCCTACTTTTCATGACATCCCCCTCACTAAACCAAACACTACTAACATGCATAGCAATCATCTCAACGGCCTTAGGAGGATGAATAGGCCTCAACCAGACACAAGTCCGAAAAATCCTGGCATTCTCCTCCATCTCACATCTAGGTTGAATGGCCATCATCATTCCCTACAGCCCTAAACTTGCCCTACTAAACTTCTACCTATATGCTCTAATGACCACAGCTGTATTCCTCACCCTAAACTCAATCAAAACCTTAAAACTATCAACCCTAATAACCACATGAACAAAAACCCCCGCACTAAGCGCAATACTCCTCCTAGCCCTCCTATCACTAGCAGGACTACCCCCATTAACAGGCTTCCTGCCCAAATGACTCATCATCCAAGAACTAACCAAACAAGACATAATCCTGGCAGCTACAGTAATCTCCCTGCTATCCCTACTAAGCCTATTCTTCTACATACGACTTGCATACTGCGCCACCATCACCCTCCCCCCACACACCACAAACCACATAAAACAATGGCATGTTAACAGCCCAATCAATACTACAATTGCCATCCTAACCGTCACATCAACCATGCTACTCCCTGTCTCCCCTATAATCTTCACAACAATATAAAGAAACTTAGGATTACTTAAACCGAAGGCCTTCAAAGCCTTAAACAAGAGTTAGACCCTCTTAGTTTCTGCTAAGATCCGCAGGACATTACCCTGCATCTCCTGAATGCAACTCAGACGCCTTAATTAGGCTAAGACCTTGCTCGCACCACTAGACAGATGGGCTTTGATCCCATGACAGTATAGTTAACAGCTATATGCCCAAACCAACAGGCTTCTGCCTACAGACCCCGGTGTGGATTAACACACATCAATGAGCTTGCAACTCACCATGAATTTCACTACAAGGCCGATAAGAAGAGGAATTGAACCTCTGTAAAAAGGACTACAGCCTAACGCTTACACACTCAGCCATCTTACCTATGACATTCATTAACCGATGATTATTCTCAACTAACCACAAAGACATTGGCACCCTGTACCTAATCTTCGGCGCATGAGCCGGGATAGTAGGTACCGCCCTAAGCCTGCTCATCCGAGCAGAACTAGGCCAACCCGGCGCCCTACTGGGAGACGACCAGGTCTACAACGTGATCGTCACAGCCCACGCTTTCGTGATAATCTTCTTTATAGTCATACCAATTATGATCGGAGGGTTTGGCAACTGATTAGTGCCACTAATAATCGGAGCCCCTGACATAGCATTCCCACGAATGAACAACATAAGCTTCTGACTACTTCCACCCTCTTTCCTCCTACTACTAGCCTCCTCTACAGTTGAAGCAGGTGTAGGGACTGGATGAACTGTATACCCTCCCCTAGCTGGCAATCTAGCCCATGCTGGAGCCTCCGTAGACCTAGCCATCTTCTCCCTACATCTGGCAGGTATCTCATCAATTCTAGGAGCGATCAACTTTATTACAACAGCAATCAACATAAAACCCCCTGCCCTCTCACAATATCAAACCCCCCTATTCGTCTGATCCGTACTGATTACCGCAGTATTACTTCTTCTATCCCTCCCAGTGCTAGCCGCAGGTATTACAATACTACTCACAGACCGCAATCTAAATACTACCTTCTTTGACCCTGCTGGAGGAGGAGACCCGGTACTCTACCAACACCTGTTCTGATTCTTCGGCCATCCAGAAGTCTACATCTTAATCCTCCCAGGATTTGGAATTATCTCACATGTAGTAGCATACTACGCAGGAAAAAAAGAACCATTCGGCTACATAGGAATAGTATGAGCTATGCTATCAATCGGATTCCTAGGATTCATCGTATGAGCTCACCACATATTCACAGTAGGAATAGACGTAGACACCCGAGCATACTTTACATCTGCCACAATAATCATTGCAATTCCCACCGGTATTAAGGTGTTCAGCTGACTGGCAACACTGCACGGGGGTATTATCAAATGAGACCCACCTATATTATGAGCACTAGGCTTTATCTTCCTATTCACAATCGGAGGACTAACGGGCATCGTCCTAGCAAACTCTTCCCTAGACATCGCCCTACACGACACCTACTACGTAGTAGCCCACTTCCACTACGTCCTATCAATGGGAGCAGTATTTGCAATCCTAGCAGGCTTTACCCACTGATTCCCGCTATTCACCGGATATACACTCCACTCCACATGAGCCAAAGCCCACTTTGGAGTAATATTCGTAGGTGTCAACCTCACCTTCTTCCCCCAACACTTCCTAGGCCTAGCCGGTATGCCACGACGCTACTCAGACTACCCAGATGCCTATACACTATGAAACACCATCTCTTCCGTAGGTTCACTAATCTCTATAACAGCCGTAATCATGTTAGTATTCATTATCTGAGAAGCCTTTGCATCCAAACGCAAAGCCACACAATCAGAACTAACAAGCACTAACATTGAATGAATTCACGGCTGCCCACCTCCTTTCCACACCTTTGAAGAGCCCGCTTTTGTCCAAGTACAAGAAAGGAAGGAGTCGAACCCCCATATGTTGGTTTCAAGCCAACCGCATAGACCACTCATGCTTCTTTCTCATAAGAGGTGTTAGTAAAACAATTACATAGCCTTGTCAAGGCTAAATTACAGGTGAAACCCCAGTACACCCCAACATCCAAACATGGCCAACCACTCACAATTTAACTTTCAAGATGCCTCATCCCCTATTATGGAAGAACTAATACAATTCCACGACCACGCCATAATGGTAGCCCTAGCTATCTGTAGCCTCGTTCTTTACCTACTAACCATGATACTTACACAAAAACTCTCATCAAGCACAGTCGACGCACAAGCAATCGAACTAGTATGGACAATCCTTCCAGCCGTAGTACTTATCACTCTCGCCCTACCATCACTGCGGATCCTATACATGATGGATGAAATCAACGAACCAGACCTCACTCTAAAAGCCATTGGGCACCAATGATACTGAACCTACGAATACACAGACTTTAAAGACCTAACATTCGACTCTTACATAACACCAACATCAGACCTCCCACTAGGACACTTCCGACTGCTAGAAGTAGACCATCGAGTAGTAGTCCCAATAGAGTCCACTGTCCGAGTCATTGTAACCGCTGACGACGTACTGCACTCATGAGCTGTACCCAGCCTCGGTGTTAAAACCGACGCAATCCCCGGACGATTAAACCAAACCTCCTTCTCAGCTTCTCGACCCGGAGTCTTCTACGGCCAATGCTCAGAAATCTGCGGAGCAAACCACAGCTTTATGCCCATCGTAGTAGAATCCGTCCCACTCGCTTACTTCGAAAGCTGATCATCCGCATCATCATCCTAACCATTAAGAAGCTATGAAACAGCGCTAGCCTTTTAAGCTAGAGAAAGAGGACCAATCCCCCTCCTTAATGGCATGCCTCAACTAAACCCAAGCCCTTGACTTTTTATCATGATTTCTTCATGACTAACCTTCTCCATGATCATTCAACCCAAACTCCTAACATTTCTATCCGCAAACCCACCATCAAGCAAGGCTCCAGCAATTCCAGCTACCACCCCATGAACTTGACCATGAACCTAAGCTTCTTTGACCAATTCTCAAGTCCTTCCCTACTAGGAATCCCCCTAATCCTCATCTCAATAACATTTCCAGCCCTACTCCTACCATCCCTTGACAACCGATGAGTCACTAACCGCCTCTCAACCCTCCAGTTATGGGTAGTCAACCTCATCACAAAACAACTAATAACCCCATTGAATAAAAAAGGACACAAATGAGCATTAATCATAACATCACTAATAATCTTTCTACTACTAATCAACCTTCTGGGCCTGCTCCCATACACCTTCACACCCACCACCCAGCTATCTATGAACCTAGCACTGGCCTTCCCCCTATGACTAGCCACACTCCTCACAGGTCTACGAAACCAACCTTCCACCTCATTAGCCCACCTGCTACCAGAAGGCACCCCAACCCTACTAATCCCAGCCCTCATTATAATCGAAACCACAAGCCTCCTTATCCGCCCACTAGCCTTAGGCGTACGCCTGACAGCAAACCTCACAGCAGGCCATCTTCTGATCCAGCTCGTCGCCACAGCCACCACGGCCCTGTTCTCAACAATGCCCCTAGTCTCCCTCCTAACCCTACTAATCCTCCTCCTACTAACAATCCTAGAAATCGCTGTAGCCATGATCCAAGCATACGTCTTCGTCCTTCTACTAACCCTCTACCTCCAAGAAAACATTTAGGCCCCCCCCCAATGGCACACCAAGCACACTCCTACCACATAGTCGATCCAAGTCCATGACCCATTTTTGGAGCAGCCGCCGCCCTTCTAACCACCTCAGGCCTAACCATGTGATTCCACTACAACACCCCCTACCTACTGGGTGTAGGCCTCACTTCCACTGCCCTAGTGATACTCCAATGATGACGGGACATCGTACGGGAGAGTACCTTCCAAGGTCACCACACTCCAACCGTTCAAAAAGGCCTCCGATATGGAATAGTCTTATTCATCACATCCGAAGCCTTCTTTTTCCTAGGGTTCTTTTGAGCTTTCTTCCACTCCAGCCTAGCCCCTACCCCAGAACTAGGCGGCCAATGACCTCCCGTAGGAATCAAACCCCTCAACCCCATAGAAGTTCCACTACTAAACACCGCTATCCTCCTCGCCTCAGGGGTTACCGTTACATGAGCCCACCACAGCATTACAGAAGCCCGCCGAAAACAAGCAATCCATGCCCTCACACTCACGATCCTCCTAGGCTTCTACTTCACTGGCCTTCAAGGCATAGAATACTACGAAGCCCCATTCTCAATCGCAGATAGCGTGTACGGCTCTACTTTCTTTGTCGCCACTGGATTCCACGGCCTCCACGTAATCATCGGCTCTACATTCCTACTAGTTTGCCTCCTACGACTGATCAAATACCACTTCACCTCAAACCATCACTTCGGTTTTGAGGCAGCAGCCTGATACTGACACTTCGTAGACGTTGTCTGACTTTTCCTGTACATTAGCATCTACTGATGAGGATCATGCTCTTCTAGTATACTTATTACAATCGACTTCCAATCCTTAAAATCCGGTTCAAGCCCGGAGAAGAGCAATGAATATCATCACCTTCATAATAATCCTATCCCTGACCCTAAGCATCGCCCTAACCGCACTAAACTTCTGATTAGCCGGAATCAACCCCGACTCAGAAAAACTATCACCATACGAATGTGGTTTCGACCCTCTAGGCTCCGCCCGGCTGCCATTCTCAATCCGTTTCTTCCTAGTGGCAATCCTATTCCTGTTATTCGACCTAGAAATTGCCCTCCTACTCCCCCTGCCATGAGCCACCCAACTACAAAACCCCACCACAACATTAACTTGAGCTTCAATCCTAATCCTCCTCCTCACCCTGGGGCTGGTGTACGAATGAATCCAAGGAGGACTAGAATGAGCAGAATAAGAAGGGTAGTCTAACCAAGATAGTTGATTTCGACTCAACAGATTACAGCTCACATCCTGTACCCTTCTACATGACCCTACTTCACTTAAGCTTCTACGCAACCTTTACCCTAAGCGGCCTAGGCCTAGCCTTCCACCGGACCCACTTAATCTCGGCCCTACTATGCCTAGAATGTATGATACTATCCATATACGTCGCCCTATCAATATGACCCATCCAGACGCAAACATCATCTCCCACCCTACTGCCGATCCTAATACTAACTTTCTCCGCCTGCGAAGCGGGCACAGGACTAGCTCTCCTTGTTGCCTCCACTCGCACCCATGGCTCAGACCATATACACAACTTCAACCTACTCCAATGCTAAAAATCATCATTCCAACCATAATACTACTCCCCCTAACCATCCTATCCCCACGCAAACATCTATGAACCAACACCACAATATACAGCCTACTAATTGCCACCATCAGCCTACAATGATTAACACCAACGTACTACCCCAACAAAAGTCTATCTCCCTGAACCGCTGTAGACCAAATCTCCTCTCCATTACTGGTGTTATCCTGCTGACTTCTCCCTCTCATACTCATTGCAAGCCAAAACCACCTAGAACAAGAACCCACCATCCGCAAACGAATCTTCATTACAACAATAATCATGGCCCAGCCATCCATCCTACTGGCCTTCTCAGCTTCAGAACTCATACTCTTCTACATCGCATTCGAAGCCACTTTAATCCCCACCCTAATCTTAATCACCCGATGAGGCAGCCAACCAGAACGATTAAACGCTGGTATCTACCTACTATTTTACACACTTGCCAGCTCACTCCCCCTGCTAATCGCCATCCTTCACTTACATAACCAAATCGGCACCCTATATTTCCCAATGCTAAAACTATCACACCCATCAACACCCACCTCCTGATCGGGCCTAGCATCCAGCCTGGCTCTATTGATAGCCTTCATAGTAAAAGCCCCATTATACGGACTACACCTATGACTGCCCAAAGCCCACGTAGAAGCCCCAATCGCTGGATCCATACTCCTAGCTGCCCTACTACTAAAACTAGGAGGGTATGGCATCATACGATTCACCGCCCTAGTAAACCCATCACTAAACAACCTACACTACCCCTTCATCACCCTTGCACTATGAGGAGCACTAATAACAAGTGCCATCTGCCTACGTCAAATTGACCTTAAATCTCTAATCGCTTACTCTTCTGTCAGCCATATAGGCCTAGTCGTTGCCGCAACCATAATCCAAACCCAGTGGGCAATTTCAGGAGCCATAATCCTGATAATCGCACATGGACTAACCTCCTCAATACTATTTTGCCTAGCCAATACCAACTACGAACGCACCCACAGCCGAATCCTGCTACTAACCCGAGGCATCCAACCCATCCTCCCACTCATAGCCACCTGATGACTCCTAGCAAACCTGACAAATATAGCACTCCCACCAACAATCAACCTTATAGCAGAACTAACCATCATAATCGCCCTATTTAACTGATCCTCCCTAACAATCGCCCTAACAGGAACTGCCATCTTACTAACCGCCTCGTACACCCTATACATGCTGACAATAACACAACGAGGACCACTACCATCACACATCACATCCCTCCAAAACTCATCTACACGAGAGCACCTCCTCATAGCCCTACACATGATCCCAATAATCCTGCTCATCCTCAAACCCGACCTAATCTCCGGCATCCCCATATGCAAGTATAGTTTCAACCAAAACATTAGACTGTGATTCTAAAAATAGAAGTTAAAATCTTCTTACCTGCCGAGGGGGGTTAAACCAACAAGAACTGCTAACTCTTGCATCTGAGTATAAAACCTCAGCCCCCTTACTTTCAAAGGATAATAGTAATCCAATGGTCTTAGGAGCCACTCATCTTGGTGCAAATCCAAGTGAAAGTAATGGATCTTTCACTAATCCTAGCCACTACCACACTACTCACCCTAATTACCCTCTCCACTCCTATCATCTTCCCACTCCTATCAAACAACCTAAAAAACACACCAACTACCATCACAAACACGGTGAAAACCTCCTTCCTGATTAGCCTCATTCCAATAACAATCCACATCTATTCAGGAACAGAATGCCTTCTATCCGCATGAGAATGAAAATTCATCATAAACTTCAAAATCCCCATTAGCCTAAAGATAGACTTCTATTCCCTCACATTCTTCCCAATCGCACTGTTCGTATCATGATCAATCCTTCAATTTGCAACATGATACATAGCCTCAGACCCACACATCACTAAATTCTTCACCTTCCTCCTACTATTCCTTATCGCAATACTTATTCTAATCATCGCCAACAACCTTTTCGTCCTATTCATCGGCTGAGAGGGAGTAGGAATCATGTCATTCCTCCTAATCAGCTGATGACACGGCCGGGCGGAGGCTAATACTGCTGCCCTCCAAGCCGTGCTCTACAACCGGGTAGGAGACATCGGCCTCATCCTATGCATAGCTTGACTGGCACACGCTATAAACACTTGAGAAATCCACCAACTTACCTCCGCATCCCAGACCCCAACACTTCCTCTCCTAGGACTAATCCTGGCCGCGACAGGAAAATCGGCCCAATTTGGTCTCCATCCTTGACTCCCAGCTGCCATAGAAGGACCAACCCCAGTGTCAGCACTACTCCACTCCAGCACCATAGTAGTAGCCGGAATCTTCCTACTCATCCGAACTCATCCCCTATTCAACAACAACCAAAATGCCCTCACCTTGTGCCTATGCCTTGGCGCCCTATCCACCCTATTTGCGGCCACATGCGCTCTAACCCAAAACGACATCAAAAAAATCATCGCCTTCTCCACTTCGAGCCAGTTAGGACTTATAATAGTAGCTATCGGACTAAACCTCCCACAATTAGCCTTCCTGCACATCTCAACCCACGCATTCTTCAAAGCCATGCTATTCCTATGCTCGGGTTCTATCATCCACAACCTCAATGGAGAACAAGACATCCGAAAAATAGGCGGCCTGCAAAAAATACTACCAACAACCACTGCATGCCTCACCATCGGTAATCTAGCCCTAATAGGAACCCCATTTCTAGCGGGCTTTTATTCAAAAGACCAAATCATCGAAAGCCTAAGCACCTCATACCTGAACTCATGAGCCCTACTACTTACCTTACTAGCCACTTCATTCACCGCAGCCTACACAATCCGCATAACCGTACTAGTTCAAACCGGCTTTGTACGAATCCCCCCTCTTACACCAATAAACGAAAACAACCCCTCAGTAACTTCCCCAATTACTCGACTCGCCCTAGGAAGCATGACAGCAGGATTACTAATCACCACATATATCCCCCCCACAAAAACACCCCCCATAACCATACCACTCTCAATCAAAATCACAGCCCTAGTAGTCACAGCACTTGGACTTGCCATTGCCGCAGAACTGTCAAAACTAGCCCAAACTCTACTCCTAACAAAACAAAGCCCACTATACAATTTCTCAGTATCCTTAGGCTACTTCAACCCCCTAACACATCGCTTCAATACAACTAGCCTACTGACTGGAGGACAAAACATTGCCTCCCACCTTGTAGACCTCTCATGGCTCAAACTACTAGGCCCAGAAGGACTAGCCAACTCACAACTAACAATAACCAAAGCTATCACCCCCCTACACTCGGGCCTAACTAAAGCCTACCTAGGATCATTTGCCCTATCCATCCTAATCATCATCATATCCTCATACAGAACCCACTTAATGGCACTCAATCTTCGTAAAAACCATCCATTAATAAAAATCATCAACGACTCCTTAATCGACCTTCCAACACCATCCAATATCTCAACTTGATGAAACTTTGGATCACTACTAGGCATCTGCTTAATCACACAAATTATTACAGGCCTACTATTATCCATGCATTACACAGCAGACACCAACTTAGCCTTCAGCTCAGTGACCCACATCTGCCGAGACGTCCAATTCGGCTGATTAATCCGCAACCTACACGCGAACGGAGCCTCCTTCTTCTTTATCTGCATCTACCTCCACATCGGCCGAGGAATTTACTACGGATCCTACCTAAACAAAGAAACATGAAACGTCGGAGTTGTACTCCTACTCACACTCATGGCCACTGCCTTTATTGGATACGTACTGCCCTGAGGACAGATATCATTCTGAGGGGCCACAGTAATCACAAACCTATTCTCAGCAATCCCCTACATCGGCCAAACCCTAGTAGAATGACTATGAGGCGGATTCTCAGTAGACAACCCCACACTAACCCGATTCTTCGCCCTCCACTTCCTACTCCCTTTCGTAATCGTAGGATTAACACTAGTGCACCTCACCCTCTTACACGACACAGGATCCAACAACCCCCTAGGAATCCCATCAGACTGTGACAAAATCCCATTCCACCCATACTACACCATCAAAGATTTCCTAGGCTTCGCACTAATATTTATCCCACTAGCCACCCTAGCCCTGTTCGCCCCCAACCTGCTAGGAGACCCAGAAAATTTCACGCCAGCCAACCCCCTGGCAACACCACCACACATCAAGCCCGAGTGATACTTCCTATTCGCATACGCCATTCTCCGATCCATCCCTAATAAACTAGGAGGCGTCCTTGCCCTAGCCGCTTCAGTCTTAGTCCTATTCCTCCTTCCTCTCCTACACACATCCAAACTACGATCAATAACTTTCCGCCCACTGTCACAAATCCTATTCTGAACTCTAGTCGCCAACATCCTAGTCCTAACCTGAGTAGGCAGCCAACCAGTCGAACATCCATTCATCATCATCGGACAGCTAGCCTCATTCACTTACTTTACAATCATCCTAGTCCTCTTCCCCCTAGCCTCCATCCTAGAAAACAAAATACTCAAATTATAACTAACTCTAATAGTTTATAAAAACATTGGTCTTGTAAACCAAAGATTGAAGACTCCACCTCTTCTTAGAGTTGTCCCAACAGAAAGGGCCCCCCCTTCCCCCCCACAGGCCTTTTTCTATATTGTGTAAGGTATGTGGTACTTTGCATTACAATTATATACCCCATCAGACAGTACGTCATTGCAGGATCTTCCACCTAATCAGCAACTTCTCTTCCACCAAAATCTCAAACACTTTAGCCCACGAGATAATGTGCGGACAGTCATYCCCCCCCCCCATTCCTACTTCAGGTACCCCCCACCCAACCTATCCCCCTCTACCTACACACACGCGTCACACGAGTTCGGCCATGATCTCATATACCCGACACCTGTCCCTACACACGAGGAACGCCACAGTACACCTTTGAATTCCCCTAGTCATGACATTCGCCCACCTCCTAAGACCATATCCCTGTCCAACAGCTTTCAAGCACTCCCAAGCCAGAGAACCTGGTTATCTATTGATCGTAACCCTCACGAGAACCGAGCTACTCAACGTCAGCTCCCCCCTAGGTTATTGTCTTCAGGGGCATACTTTCCCTCTAACCCTCGAAACCCTACTTGCTCTTTTGCGCCACCGGTTGTAATTTCAGGTCCATAACTTGCTTAACTCCTTCCTCCTTGCTCTTCACAGATACAAGTGGTCGGTTGCATACTCCTCCCTCTTTCTCGTTATCGCGGCATCCGACCTCTTTTACTCTTTCCTTCTTCTGGGGTCTCTTCAATAAACCCTTCAAGTGCGTAGCAGGAGTTATCTTCCTCTTGACATGTCCATCACATGACTACCGAGCTAGATACTGCCCCCAAGCGCCCGCAATGTCATGGTCGAAGGATAAGCCCGTCTCAAACTTGACACTGATGCACTTTGACCCCATTTATGGGACTCGCGCTATTTACCCTCCAGGTACCGATTAATGAAATGGTCACCGGACATGCTTACTTTTTTCACACTTTGCTGGAACTTACAGCTAAACCCATAAATTTTCGTTCATTTTCATTCATTTTCGTTAATTTTCGTTCATTCTTTTTATCTTGAAAAATTTTTCACTCATCAACACAAAAAACTAGCTACATCACCCTACAAACAAACCCAACCCATACACCACACCATTTTCATCATCTAAACAAACCAACTTAAATGAAAAACCCCTACCCTCAGAGAGAAAGGAATCTAACCCTCCTCACCAACTCCCAAAGCTGGTATTTTCAACTAAACTACTCTCTGACACCCTCACCCCTAAACAGCCCGAATAGCCCCCCGAGACAACCCCCGCACGAGCTCCAACACCACAAACAAAGTCAACAACAACCCTCACCCACCAATCATAAACAACCCAGCACCCCACGAATAAAACACCGCCACACCACTAAAATCCAACCGAACCAACGCTAAACCGACATTATTAACAGTCCCAACATCAACCAACGATCCTCACACCCCACCAAACACAACCCCCACCAACACGACTAAGCCCATCCCAAACCCATACACAACAACACCTCAGTCCCCCCAAGCCTCAGGATAAGGATCTGCCGCCAACGACACTGAATAAACAAATACCACCAACATCCCACCCAGATAGACCAAAACCAGCACCAATGACACAAATGAGACCCCCAGACTGACCAGCCACACACACCCAGCAATAGAAGACACAACTAACCCCACAACCCCATAATAAGGAGAAGGATTAGATGAAACTGCCAAACCCCCCAAAGCAAAAAACAGTCCTAATAATAAAACAAACTTCATCATGAATTCCTGCTCGGCCTTTCTCCGAGACCTACAGCCTGAAAAACTGTCGTTAACAAAAATTCAACTACAGGRACCCCCCCCCCCCGCGCAGCCATTTTTTAATGCACTACAAGTCATGTGGGTCTTTGCATTACAATTATACACCCCATCAGACAGTACGTCATTGCAGGATCTTCCACCTAATCAGCAACTTCTCTTCCACCAAAATCTCAAACACTTTAGCCCACGAGATAATGTGCGGACAGTCATTCCCCCCCCCCCATTCCTACTTCAGGTACCCCCCACCCAACCTATCCCCCYCYACCTACACACACGCGTCACACGAGTTCGGCCATGATCTCATATACCCGACACCTGTCCCTACACACGARGAACGCCACAGTACACCTTTGAATTCCCCTAGTCATGACATTCGCCCACCTCCTAAGACCATATCCCTGTCCAACAGCTTTCAAGCACTCCCAAGCCAGAGAACCTGGTTATCTATTGATCGTAACCCTCACGAGAACCGAGCTACTCAACGTCAGCTCCCCCCTAGGTTATTGTCTTCAGGGGCATACTTTCCCTCTAACCCTCGAAACCCTACTTGCTCTTTTGCGCCACCGGTTGTAATTTCAGGTCCATAACTTGCTTAACTCCTTCCTCCTTGCTCTTCACAGATACAAGTGGTCGGTTGCATACTCCTCCCTCTTTCTCGTTATCGCGGCATCCGACCTCTTTTACTCTTTCCTTCTTCTGGGGTCTCTTCAATAAACCCTTCAAGTGCGTAGCAGGAGTTATCTTCCTCTTGACATGTCCATCACATGACTACCGAGCTAGATACTGCCCCCAAGCGCCCGCAATGTCATGGTCGAAGGATAAGCCCGTCTCAAACTTGACACTGATGCACTTTGACCCCATTTATGGGACTCGCGCTATTTACCCTCCAGGTACCGATTAATGAAATGGTCACCGGACATGCTTACTTTTTTCACACTTTGCTGGAACTTACAGCTAAACCCATAAATTTTCGTTCGTTCTTTTTATCTTGAAAAATTTTTTCACTCATCAACACAAAAAACTAACTACATCACCCTACAAACAAACCTGACTCATTCACCACACCATTTTTATCACCCCAACAAACCAACTTAAATGAAAAACCCCTACCTCTCCCCGCGTTACAAAAATCAAGCAAAAACACAAACCACGATCAAAAAAACAACCAACACAT